CATTTTTTATATTTTTCTTTATTTTATTAATATACATTTTCTTTACACATTTACAAAACGGGACTGTATATCTATTCATACGGATGGGTAAATATATATCATGCTGTAGACCATTAACGAATAGAAATTCCAATATCGATTCATTTAGATGAGTATCTATTGGATATATTAACTACGTGCCAGGAACCAGATTTGAACTGGTGACACGAGGATTTTCAGTCCTCTGCTCTACCAGCTGAGCTATCCCGACCATTCCCGACACATTATTATTACTATCTTGCTAAAGGACTTGGTTTATGTCAATTAAAAAAATGCAAAAAAGTACTGAAATTTATTGCTTGTATTTTCATAAAAAAGAATACCTTGTAAATGTAGAAATAATAATATGAACTGTAAATGAGTCCATAATAAATGGGATGTAAATTTTTACCATAACATAATAATAGTATGGGTCGATTTTTTATCGTATATTTTAACGTAGATAATATCCATTACAATATTTTTGAGAATAGAGAAAAATTTCTGACCAATCTATTTTTCAATTTTAAAGAGTATAAGTAGAATAAGTAATAAACATAGAAAACTTGGAACCACTTACTAAGATCTAAGATAAGATTACTAAGATCTAAGATAAGAAAAGAAAGAGGATAAATAAATGGTTAGGGAGTCAAATAGGAATTCTTTTTATTGGGGATAGAGGGACTTGAACCCTCACGATTTTTCAAGTCGACGGATTTTCCTCTTACCATAAATTTCATTGTTGTCAGTTTCGACATGACATGTAGAATAGGACTCTATCTTTATTCTCGTCCGATTAATGAGTTCTTCAAAAGATCCATTATACTCCGGGGTAAATGATTTGATCACTGAATATTTGATTCTTCCCTCTGGAATCAATTCTGAACTATTTCAGATTCAGAATTTTTATGAAAAAAAAAAGAAGAATTCGGGTCGTGATGAATCTTTTACTTTTATATGTACGTATCTAGGGTAATTCTTTTTCTTATTTATATTTATTTATTTATATTTATGTAGTATAAGGGATTCCTCTACTAATGCAATTGCGATTAATAAAGGTAAAAGAAACCCCATTCGTTAGAACAACTTCCATCGAGTCTCTGCACCTATCCCCCTTTTCGCTTTCTGAACTCCTATTTTATGCAAAATAGGATTTGGCTCAGGATTGCCCACTTTTAATTCCAGGGTTTCTCTGAATTTGGAAGTTATCACTCAGTAGGTTTCCATACCAAGGCTCAATCTAATCAAGTCCGTAGCGTCTACCAATTTCGCCATATCCCCCTTTCTACCTACTTATCCTTATAAGACAGGTATCTTATTGTGATACAACCTTCTTATTTCATTTCGTTTTGGTAAACCTTGTAATTCACTAGATTCACTAGATAATATTCTTATCCTTATATCGAAAAGTGTTTACTTTATATTCTATATTCTATTTCATATTCTATATTCTATTTCATATTCTATATTCTATTTCATATTCTATATTCTATTTCATATTCTATATTCTATTTCATATTCTATATTCTTTCGTCTCATTAGGGTACGAGATGCGCATATTTTGATTTGTTTAAACCAATCCAAAAAGATTCTATCAATGATAGATCTGCAATTCAATATGGGTAGATCTATCCCATATATATATATTCATTTCTGCTCTAATTTTTCTCGCGCCTTTTTATTTATAATACTGGAACGGTCAATATGGATTCTTCTTTTTTGTAGTCCTATTTTCTACCTTTCCAAAGTAAACCATAGAAATATCTCATTATTATCTGAATTGCAACCCTATTTCTATCTTTCTATTTATTTTTATTCTTATCCTCTATTCAATTTACCTAACAGTCCAATATTATATATTAGATTAACACTCGAATCTTATAGAATTTCTATAATCTATTATAGCTAATATAATATATCTACAGTTAATCACTATGAAATAATAGTTAGTATTAATATTGTTTACAAACAAAACTGTTGAAATTTGGAATGTTCTTGTTAATAGTTAATTATTATAACAGTTAAAAGTTAAAACCTGTTTAATGAAACCATTTTTTTCATTACTAGAATGAATAGATTAAAATTCATAGAATATAGCCAAGATCCCCGCGTTTCCGAATTTCTATGCACTTTTTTATGCGAGCCCGCTTAGCTCAGAGGTTAGAGCATCGCATTTGTAATGCGATGGTCATCGGTTCGATTCCGATAGCCGGCTTGTTCTATTTATTCGATTTTTTTCATTATTGAAAATATCAATGTCTTCTTGAGATCAAGGAATATTGAAAAGGCTCCTCCATTTTTCTCTCCAAACGTCGGATAATCAATTTATTATGTTGTAGGAACTTCCAACTGTGAATAAAAATGGTAGATATTCATATAGAATGAACAAGGAGGAGGCACTTAACTTCCTATGTATACATATACAATATTTTGCATATATGAAATACAATTCATTTCATTCTTCTTTGTAGTACTCTTCAGCGAATTTGCCTTTGTTTATTGTTTGGTTCAATCTTAATTTAAGTTTATTCTGTCCATTCTTCATTTTTTCTATTTTTATAAAATAAGGAGTTTTTATGTCTCGTTACCGAGGGCCTCGTTTCAAAAAAATACGCCGTTTGGGGGCTTTACCGGGACTCACTAGCACTAGTAAAAGACCTGTATCTGAAAGTAGTCTTAGAAGTCAACCGCGCTCCGGGAAAAGGTCTCAATATCGTATTCGTTTAGAAGAAAAACAAAAATTGCGCTTTCATTATGGGCTAGGAGAGCGACAATTACTTAGATATGTTCGTATCGCTGGAAAAGCTAAAGGATCGACGGGTCAGGTTTTACTACAACTACTTGAGATGCGCTTGGATAACATCCTTTTTCGATTGGGCATGGCCTCGACCATTCCTGGAGCCAGACAATTAGTTAACCACAGACACATTTTAGTTAATGGACAGATAGTGGATATTCCAAGTTATCGCTGTAAACCTCGCGATATTATTACTACGAGAAATGCACAAAAATCCAAAGTTTTGGTTCAAAATTCTATGGATTCTGCTTCGCGCGAAGAATTGCCAAAACATTTGACTCTTGACTCGTCCCAATATAAAGGAATAGTAAATCAAATAATAGATAGTAAATGGGTCGGTTTAAAAATCAATGAGTTGCTAGTCGTAGAATATTATTCACGTCAGACTTGACCCTAAGCAAATAAAAAGAACACAAATCTTCGGAGAATTTTGGATCCCCTTTTCGAAAGTAGGGGGATTAAATCCATATTTTTCTACTATTCTTGTATTACAACTCTTGTATTACAACTAGCGATGATATTTTCAGTCCTTGTCTATTCTTTTTTTTTTATTTCCGATACCAACCAAGCTGCTTCGGAAAAGAATAGAGAATCTTTAGAATTACCATTGGATATAATATAATGGTATTGATTGCTGTTAGATAAGATAGATTGCCGTTACTGTTGGTGAATTAGAATAAAATAAGATTCGGAAAGAGAGGGATTCGAACCCTCGGTAAACAAAAGTCTACATAGCAGTTCCAGTGCTACGCCTTGAACCACTCGGCCACCTTTCCTATATAATCTTAGGATTATGGTCCAGAAACCGATTGAATAGCGAGTTATTCATATTCTTTTGTATTATCATAATACAGACACGTTCGATCAATTCAATCGAAAAGTTTTCGTTAAACAAAGTTCCCTTCTAGGGATAGGGAAAGGGAAAAAAAACACCATTTTTGATTGGTAAAGATATTACCAATCGAAAAAGTATATATCTATTTTGTCAAGACAAGGATCCTTTTTATATTTATACTAGATTAAGCCAATGAATAAAAATGAATCAACTAACCCCATTTTATTCTATGATTACGTTATTCTAATTACGTTTATACTCAACTAACTTATAGTTTAGCTAGATTATGGTTCTATAGAAATTTGAAAACTCCTTTGCTTTGTTATTTTCAGTTTCTTAACAACAACTCTCTTCGCGAGCTACCCCATATCATAGATTTATAGTCGTCTATGATTTTTTTATTCCCGTTGGTGTATACATTCACTTCAAACCAAATGGATAGCTATTGTCTAACTTATCTAAAATAGTAAGAGTTCCATTTATTGGTATAATTGGAATAAAACCCAGTCAATCGGATTTCAATATTTCTTATCTATTCCTGCCCTCTTTGGAACAATTAAGGTGGAAGGTCAACATCTTTTTTGTTAGAATTCGTTTTTTATAATTTTTTTCTTTTTATGTGATTTTGTAGTGTACAATTCCTTTGTTTGTTAAATCATTTCCCCCGAACCGAAAGGGAATAAGAAGATTTTATAGAATGGGTCGCACAAACTATGCCTAAATCTCAGATAAATGGAAATTTTATTGATAAGACCTTTTCAATTGTAGCTAATATCTTATTACGAATAATTCCGACAACTTCAGGAGAAAAAGAGGCATTTACTTATTATATAGATGGTGCGATTTGACTCTTTTTATTTTATATATTAATTATATTATAATTTAAAATTTCTTTTTACTTTATCCCAATCCCATTGCATTCATCTTTATTTCTTGTAGAAATAAAGATGAATGCAATGGGATTGGGATAAATAAATGCATTTTTGAAATAAACCTACGCTTGGTGAAGGTGAAGTTTAAAGATATAACAATTCCTTCTGTCGTGTATCCACGATTGATGCAGTCTCAGATCCTTCAATTGTCGATTTTAGTATTGAGCGAAAGGTTAAACCTAGCGGTTCTTTATGTGCAGGTCACTCCTACTTTACTATACTATTACTATACTAAAGTATAGTACTTACTAACTAATAGGTTGCATAAAGGAAGAAGCACTACACTATGCCCAGGAATCAACAACACGAAACCTTTGTTATAAATTAAATTAGCCCTTTCTTTAACTTATTTTATTGGGATTGGGACGAATAAGAATGGTTGGGACAACAAACATCCATCTCGTTCGTATTTTGGATACCCGTATAACCATCGAAGATTGTTGAAGTGATGAATTCCTGAAATAGAAGGCGTTAAGGACAAAGAAATTGTTTGAGTTACCATTTATTTATACTTAGAATCGACATTTTTTCTTAACACAAAAAGTGGACCTCTTGCAGGAAGGTTGACTAGAGATTTCTTGTAAAAACACCAGTCCCCGTCAGTTCATAATGAGAATATCCCAACCTTTTTTGAATTACATGGCATGGATTATTCCCTTTATTACTATGCACAGAAGGGGGGAGCCGTATGAGGTGAAAGTCTCACGTACGGTTTTGGAACGGAGATTCATTGAATAAAATAAACGATCGTAACGGATGTCGGCTCAATCCGAAGGAAATTATGCGGAAGCTTTACAAAATTATTATGAAGCTATGCGACTAGAAATTGATCCCTATGATCGAAGTTATATACTCTATAACATAGGACTTATTCACACAAGCAACGGGGAGCATATGAAGGCTTTGGAATATTATTTCCGAGCACTAGAGCGAAACCCATTCTTACCGCAAGCTTTTAATAATATGGCCGTGATCTGTCATTACGTGCGGCTATCTCCACTATAGAACGAAGGGAAGAAAGATCCAATTTGCTAGTATTTACTAGCAAAAATAGGCTTTCTACATACGTATCGTCTAAAGCAACGATTTTTATCAGCTGTAGCAAAAAAACAGACTTCGTAGGAGCCGAAATAAATGAGTACAGCCTATATACTAGAGTCTATGGATAAAGGGTCTAATTGAGAGAATAAACACCGTAAAGATCAATTCGAGAAATTTTTTTAGGGCCGGTACAATAAAAACTGCTTACTTATTACTTATGTCATGATATAATATAAAAGTTAGGAATCTGCTTATGTAATAGAGTCGATCTACTAAAGTATTGAGCAGCGGTGTAGTATCAGATCCCAAAGATAGTAAGTCATTTCTTTTTTTTAGAGAAAAGTCTTTTTCAAAGATTCTATACGAATTTCGATATGAAATCGAGATAGTTACCTTTCATCAGAGGATTAAAACAAAAAAGGGATAGATGTTCTTTATTCTTCTGAAGATAGGAAAAAAGAAAAAACAGATTTTTGATCAAAATTAAAGTTTGAAACTTATGTAATTAATCTCTTCTGGTTAACCCAATAGAAAATCAGATGGATTTCTCGTAAATCCTATTCTGTTAAAGATATGTTAGATTAATCTGGGACACTAAAACCAAAAGACTGCGGAGCGAGCCGTATGAGGTAGGAAACTCTCAAGTACGGTTCGAAGGGAAGGAACTACCTATTCTGACCGGGGAGAACAGGCCATTCGACAGGGAGATTCTGAAATTGCGGAGTCTTGGTACGATCAAGCCGCTGAATATTGGAAACAGGCTATATCGCTTACTCCAGGTAATTATATTGAAGCACATAATTGGTTAAAGATCACAGGGCGGTTCGAATAAGAAGACTTTTTTATTGAATTGCATTACCATATGAATTGATCAATTCAATAAAATCAAATAGATCGTTCCTCTGGGAAGAAAAAAGAAAAGAATTCCATGATACCCCTTCTATTTCTTCTGAAATTTTCTAAGTTTAAATGATACAGATACTGTACAGAATCGATTCTTTTCTTGCATACTATCCAAACGCGAATAATATATTTTTATACGTAACCTATTTCGAATCAAAGGATCATTCGTTAGTTATTAATAAGAGACATCTAGATATTTAAATATGAAGTGGACTCACCTAGGTATTTATTTAATAAGCTAGGTTGCATAAAAAATGGTTTTTGTATCACACCGTAGGGTCTTTACAATATTAAAATTGTCCGTTGAGCGCCCTATAGATGTGTCATAATAGATATGAACACTTGCCTTGGATCAACTTCCATATCCTAATTGCTCTAGTTAATAATTAAAGAAAATAGATAGATGGGAGATAGGAAAAGAGGAAATTCATCATAAATAGAAATACTATCTTTCAGATTCATAGGTTCACTAATTACTTAACTGAACTGTTGGCGGGTCTCTTTGTATGTATTTATTGTCCGGAAAGAGGAGGACTCAATGATTATTCGTTCGCCGGAATCAGAAGTGAAGATTGTGGTGGATAGGGATCCCGTAAAAACTTCTTTCGAAGAATGGGCCAAACCCGGCCATTTTTCAAGAACAATAGTTAAGGGCCCGGATACTACCACTTGGATCTGGAACTTACACGCGGATGCTCACGATTTTGATAGCCATACCAGTGATTTGGAGGAGATCTCTCGAAAAGTATTTAGTGCTCATTTCGGTCAACTCTCCATCATCTTCCTTTGGCTGAGTGGAATGTATTTCCATGGTGCTCGTTTTTCCAATTATGAAGCGTGGCTAAGTGATCCTACTCACATTGGACCCAGCGCGCAGGTAGTTTGGCCAATAGTAGGTCAAGAGATATTAAACGGTGATGTGGGCGGGGGTTTTCGAGGAATACAAATAACCTCCGGGTTTTTTCAAATTTGGC